ATCGAAACTCATTGCCCATGGATAAAGAAACACTGTTTCAACATCAAAAACAACAAAAACTAGAGCAAACATATAATAACGGATTCGAAATTGTAACCAAGCATCGCCTATTGGTTCGATACCCGATTCATAACTAGAAAATTTCTCCGGACCTTTGCTAATCGGTGATAAGACTCCAGAAATTAGAAATGCTAAAATAGGAATAACACTTGATATTATTAGAAACGCCCAGAATATATCATATTCGTAACTCAGAAACATAGGCGCACTCCTATGAATGTGGAAAATATACTAGATTAATCGAGTCGAATTGGAATTAACTTATAACTCACCCATAACCAGTTAGTCAAAACAAAAATTGATTCAAGCGTCCAAGTTTCTTTGTTTGCTTTGGTACATGTCTCTTTTCAAGATTTATCGATTATTATGTTTACTTCAATTTTTTAATTTTTCGATATTGTTATTTCGATATTGCCATAGTATCAAAGAAGACGCTCCTCTCGCCTTTTACTTCGGATTCTTTCTAAAAAAAATGGGGGGAATTCAAAATAGAATTTTCATTTTTTGTTTAGTTGTTTAGAATTTCTAAATTTCTAATAGAATTGAAATTTCGTAGAATTTATTGAAATTTAGTAGAATTTCCAAATTCTTATTTTCATTTTTTTTATTAAAAATTCGAAATTAAATATTTAATAAAAGAAAATTGAAATTTTTCTTTTTTAATTTATGTAGAAATTGAAAATATTATTTAAACTATTAATTATTTAAACTATTAATTATTATATTAATTATAAATTATTATATTAATTATATATAGAATTATATTCTATTAATATTCGATGAATATTTATTCTATATTTGATTCTATATTAAAATATAGAATATTAATTTATTACTATTTTTTTTTTTTTTTACTATTTTATTTATTATTATTTATTAATTTCTATTTTTATTTATTAATTTCTATTTTCAATTTATTAAATATTTTTTATAGTAAAAAATATTTAATTTATATTACTATGATATATATTAAAAAAATCATTAATATATTAATAATTTCTATATAAATTTCTATATTAGTTTTCTATATCATTTACTAATTTCTATATTATTTTCTATATTATACTATCATTTTTTAGTATATTATTGATTAGATTATTAATTAATCTATATATATTAAGTTAAGATTTATATATTATTTTTAGATTCTTGATTCTTTATTTGTATTATTTATTATTAATTCGAAATATTAATTAATATTAATAAGGAATACGAATTAATAAGAATATAATAAGTATATTGTTTGCTTTATCTTTCTATTCTTTATATTGATATTGAATACGGCAAAAAGAACTCCTTTTTTTCTTTACGAAATGCATGAAGTATACCAAAAACCTATTTTACAATGTTAACAATGAAAGTTTTCAAAGATTTTATCATTTTTCAAACTTCGACTTGTGAACTTGTCCATAAATACAGTACGTGGTTCTTAAACTCGTGTAACTTACTAGAGGATTGGGGTTTGGTTGGGTTAGGTTGGAATGTGTTGTTAATCGAGTTCGTGTCACGATTTTACCTCGAAAAATTCATTAGGCTTGAATAGAAAAGATAAAGAAAAAAGTATCACTAACTTGTTAATTACGGACAGTAGGGGAGTAAATTTCATATGTAATTGATTGACCTATGAAGAGGAATGAAGAAATTATGGTTTGCTTAACCAAGATTCGAACAAATACCAATTGGATTTACCTACTGAAATGTGATTTTTTTGGTTTCAGTTTTATGTCTCGGCCCTGAATGATTGTTGCGAGCAAGCTTATGAGAATGTTTTTTTTTTGATGAACCAAGTAATCGCCCCCAAGCAACCAGTTCCAACCAACAAAGAAAAAAAAGAATGAAGAAATGAAAACAAGAATTTTTTTATTTGAATTTTTTTTAGGGCTATACGGATTCGAACCGTAGACCTTCTCGGTAAAAGAGCTCAAACTTATTATTATCAAAATGATTCGAACTTTTTCAAAGACCCAACATGCATTTTTTTTTTGCATTGGGCTCATTCATTAACTGATATAAATAATCAGTTAGTCTACCATAATTCTCTTGATATAAAGATAACAAGATGGCTCTATGTGCTCGGATTTATTGATTCCGATCCGAGAGCACTACCAAAGTGTTTCAAAGAAGGGTTATCCTGATGTAGGTTTGCTTTTGACTTATATCAATCTAAGTTAAATAGAATCTCCATTGCCCCGCTTCTGCTTAAAGAATCCAATATGAAACTTTATACACCTTAAAGTTCGTTCATAGGATAGGACGAAAAGAGAATTTTTTGAGGTCCTTATACTCATTATGCCTAGCATTGAATAGACTGCGTATTCACCTTATCAAGGTCTTAAATCAATGATGGGGTTCTATTGGGCGTCTAAAAGGATACCTAAGTTTACCCGAATCTTTTGTGTCAGGCTATTGTTCCCTAAAAGTCATGGAGTAAGACATCGAC